ATGTTATTAGTATAAGCGATTATGTTACTTTTCCAAAGTAAAGATCTAGTTTAGATAACATATTGTTATGTCTATTTTTCCTGTTTTTATTTCTATGGCTAGTGGTCTGTTGTTGGTTAGCTTGTTTTTTTGAAGTATGTGGGTTTTATTAATGGCGTTTATTTTATTTGTCTTTTGTTTGGTTGTATATCTTTACGATATGGTTGAAATATATTTTAGTTATGAGTCTGGGTTTTGGCTTTTTGTAACGAGTGAAGCTATTATATTTGGTACTCTTATATTTTGTTGTCTTTATTTTGATTTAGGATTTTATGAGAGTTTATCTAGAGCTTTGGAGCTACCATTTTTGGGGTGTTTTTTGTTGTTAGGTTCTAGTATAACTGTTACAGGGTTCCATCATATTTTAGGATGACGGTGAGCTTGGGTTGCCTTGTTATTAACTGTTTTATTAGGGTCAATGTTTGTGGTTTTACAAGTGTTGGAGATGAAAGAAGCGTTTATGAGCATACTGGATAGTAGTTTTTATGCATGTAGATTTTGTACTGTTGGTCTGCATTTTAGTCATGTTATTTTGGGTATTATTGGGTTAGTTATAGTTCTTGTGGTTGGAGTGCCCAGGTTAGGAGTGTATCGTTGTTCGGTCATTACATGATACTGACATTTTGTTGATTATATATGGTTATTTGTTTATACTTTTGTTTATGTATGTTAATTACTTGTAGGTTATGTGTGTAAAACTGACAAATTGTGGTTTTGTAGAATACAGTTTATTGTACGGGTAATTTCGTGGTTAATATTATTCGACGTAATTTAATTGATTTACCTACTAATTATTCTCTAAGATATTATTGATGTAGAGGATCTATGCTTTCTTTATTTATGACTATTCAGATTGTTACGGGGGTGCTTTTGTCCTTTTTGTATGTTGCGGATCCTTTAGTAAGGTTTTTAAAAGTTATGAGATTCTCTAGGGATTCTTTTTATACTTGATGCCTTCGTTATTGGCATATATGAGGTGTAAAATTGTTGTTTATTTTATTTTTTATACATATAGGTCGATCCCTTTATTATTCTAGTTATAGCAAGAAGAGTGTTTGAAAAGTGGGGTTTATACTTTATTTGTTATTAATGGGAGAGGCGTTTACTGGTTATATATTGCCATGACATCAAATGTCGTATTGGGCTGCTACTGTGTTGACCTCTATAGTTGATAGTTTGCCAGTGGTTGGGCCAGTTTTATTTAAGTATATAGTAGGAGGCTTTGGTGTTACGGAAGTTACGTTGATTCGTATTTTTTCTGTTCATGTATGCTTGGGTTTTGTTATTATGGGTTTAATATTGGTACATTTGTTTTACTTGCATAAGAGTGGTAGTAAAAATCCATTATTCTCTTTGTCTTCATTTAGTGATTTAGTATACTTTCATTCTTATTTTAGAGTTAAGGATGCTGTGTGTTTTATACTAATTGGAACGTTTATGGTCTTTGCTATGTTTTATTCTCCAGACGCTTTAATGGATATAGAAGGATATTTGGAAGCTGATATAATGAGTACTCCAGCTAGAATTAAGCCTGAGTGATATTTTTTGGCGTATTATTCTATTTTGCGTTGCATAGAGTCTAAGATGGGAGGGCTTATGCTAATTGTAGCATTTTTATTCTTTTTGTGAATTCCTACTTTTAATAAGTCTAGTGTATACTTTTTTTCTCGTCAATTTATATTTTGAGCGGTAGCAAGTTTATTTTTTTCTCTAGTTTATATGGGGGGTTGTCATCCAGAGTATCCTTATCTCTTTATCTGTAAGTTATTTAGTATTATTATGGTAGCTTTAATGTTTTTGTTTAAGCTATTTTGAGCGGATAGTGAAGGTGTTGTTTGTTAGGTATGGTTACTGTATATTTATTATTGTTTTTTACTATTGTTTTAAGGTTTTTTTTGTGTTATAGTCGATTTTTGAATTGTTTGATAATATTGGAGAACTTTAAAGTTTTATTATTGTTATTTTGTTTGTTATTGGGCGCTAGGGATAGGCACATGACATTTATTGTTTTAATGATTATTTCAACTGTTGAAGTGATTGTTGGCTTAGTGGTGCTTACACGTGTATGAGAGTGTTCAAGGTCTATAGATTTAGTTTCTTTTTAATATATTGTTTACTGGGTGGTTTATTAGTTAGGTTAGGTGGTGGTATGCTTTTTTTAGGCGGTAGGCACACAATTTTTGGTGAGTATATTAGTGTAGATGCTATATCATTTTATCTAACTTTCTTGGTAATTTTACTTGGCGTGTATAGACAGTTGTTGTTTAGTAAATATTTATCTTTAAGTGTTCGTAGGTTTTTATTAATGAGACTAACTTTTAGTGTTTTTTGTTTTTGTATTAATCATTCTATACTATTTTGGTGTTTTTATGAGCTTTCTATGCTACCCCTGTTGTACTTGATTTTTGGAGCGTCCCCATATTCTGAGCGGTTTTTGGCTGGATGGTATTTTGCTTGTTACTTGTTGGTGACAAGTGTGCCATTAATTTTAATATTAATTTATATGTCGGCTGTAAAAAATTCTTTTTTTTTTAGTGATTGAGATGGTGGCAAGGTTAGTGTGTGATTATTGATTGTACTTACATTTGTGTTTTTCACAAAGGTTCCACTAGTACCATTCCATACTTGATTACCTATTGTGCACGCAGAAGCCACAAGCATAGTATCAATATTTTTAAGAGGTTACATAATGAAGTTAGGTCTATTGGGTGTCTATCGTTGTTCTGCTTTTTTATTTAAAAAAGTGTTTATAGCTTATCTATGCATATGTTTTATTATGTGCTTTATTTTTTTTGTTGCGGCGGCTGGAGAGTTAGATGGTAAGCGTTGATTAGCCATCTTAAGTTTAGCGCATATAGTAGTACCATTTATGGCATTTTTTATCAGCGATTGAAACTCCGTAAAATTCTGTTTTTTTTATTGTTTGGGGCATGGGTTAAGAGCAGGCTTGGTGTTTGGTTTGCTATGATATTTTTATGATATGACTAATACCCGAAAATGATTGTTAGTAAAGGCGAGCATCAATGGTAGCATAATGGTTATATTAGTTGTAGTGAGATTACTGAGTTTGTGTTCTTTTCCTCCTACTATACAGTTTTTTTGTGAAGTGTCTTTATTAAAGGTGTCAGGTGGGCTTGTGCTGTATATTCTATTTTGATGCTTATACTTATTTTTAGGGGGGTTAGTACCGTTGGTTTTATGCGGAAGGTTATTAATACGAAGGGAATGAGTGGAAAATTATTGGTACGATAGGTTTAAATATTATACATTCTTACTGTTTTTGTGCTTATGGTGCTATATAGGCTTGGCTATAGTGTAGTTTAGTTTGATGTGGTGTGTTAAGCATTTTGCATTTTGGTTGCGAGGGTGACTAGCTGTCCGTTAATTTCCTTTAGCTTAAGTTAAAGCATTAGTTTGAAGAGCTGGAGATATTATTTTATTAAGGAGATCGGTAAGTTAAGTAGTTAAACTGCGGGGTTCATGTCCCCGCTATACATTTTATGTCTGATTGATAGTCATGTTTAATAAATATTGATCCATGAACACTCTTTTGTATAATTATTTTATTTTGGGACTTTCTAGATATTATTTAAGATGGTTGGCATGTGTATTATTCTTATTTTTAATATACCGTGTGCCGTACTGTTATAGTCCATTTTGTTTTGCTGTATTCTTAATTATTGTAGTGTTTGGTCTATTCCTATCCTTATTTTTTTGACGGTTGGGAAAGAGTGTTAATACTTTTTTTGGTAGACTAGTTCCTGTGGGCACTCCTTTATATATTTGTCCTCTAGTATGCTTAGCAGAGAGTATTAGATATATAATACGTCCAATTGTTTTGATACTGCGGCCATTTATAAATGTTAGTTTAGGTTGTTATGGTGCGGTAGCTTTGTGTAAATTATGCTATGTTCATTGGCTATGATTGTTTGCTTTATTTATTCTATTTTTTTATGAAGTTTTTGTAGCTTTAGTTCATTGATATATAGTTATTAGAATTTTGCTGTTTTCTGTAAATCATTAATATTGCATCATGGTGGTGCCTCGTCTATATTCGGATTTGGTTTTTTTTTCCCTTTTTTTTTCTATATTGTTTTGTATCTTGTGTAGTTTAGCTAGTAGATTGTTGGGGTTCTGGGTGATGTTGGAGTTATGCGGTTTGTCAATAGTTCCATGTTTTTTTTGTAGTAGTGCGAGCGGGGTGTATAAATTTTATGATGGTTTGTTAACTTATGTTGTAGCATCTGGGATATCTTCTGTAATATTGGTGTCTGGCTTGTTGTTTGATGATTTGTATTATTTTGTGTATTGTGGTTTTGCGGTGAAGCTTGGGCTATTCCCGTTTAGTTTATGAGTTTATCGTGTTGTTAGGGCTAGTAAATGGTTTTTTATTTTTTTTTTGAGGGTTGTTTTAAAGTTTCCTGTATTGTTTTTTTGTTTTTTATACCAAATGGATGTTTTATTTTTGATTTTTAGTGATGCATTCTTTACTATACTAGGGTGTTGTTTTTTGTTTTGAGTTGTTAGTAATAATTGAAGCTATGTTTGATGTCATATTTCTATAGCATCGGTGGCTACGTTGGTTGTTGCTTGTTTTTGTGCTGAGGCTAGATTGTGCTTTTTTATATATTTTTATTACTTTGTGTGAGCTAGGTTTTGTATATGTTTGTTTTACTATGAAAGTGAAGTTGATGTTAGGATGGTTGGATTTTGGGTTTTCTGCTTTTTGTTGTTGGTTACTCCATTGTCTTTGCCATTGTTTTATAAGTTGAGTGTTTGTTTAGGTTTATTTTATTCGTCTTCTTACCTATTGTTAATTTGAGGTTTGTATAAATTCTCGGAACAGTTTTTTTTGTATAAGTTAGGAAGGGATCGTCTTTATTCTAGTGTATTTAAAATTTGAGTGTAGATTACAATGTAGTTTATGGAAAATTCTTATTTTACACGTAAGGGAACTCGTTTAGGGGCTTTGTAAACGAGGTAGCTTAATAAAGAGTGCTAGGTTTGCGTCTTAGAGGTAGGGTTATCCTTTTCGTTATTTAGCAATATTAGTTTATGAAGAATAATGGTTTGTCTAACCGTTGGTGGTTTTACCATGTTGCTAAATGATTTTTGGGTTAGTTTCAGGAGGTTTTGGTTTATTAATTAGTTTGTTGATTATTGCTTTTTTTATATTAGGGGAACGTAAGATTTTGGGTTATTCTCAGTATCGTAAGGGGCCTAAAAAGGTTGGCGTTGTTGGATTACTACAGAGGTTTGCGGATTTGATGAAGTTGATATTTAAGATTAAGTATTATTTTTTTCAGAGGCGTAGGTATATAGCGTTAGTAGGTGTATATCTATTAATTTTGTTAGTTGTATGTTATTGCGTAGTGTATGGTGGATATTATAGTTTTAGTTATAATGAGTTTTCTTTTCTTTGATTTCTTGTTATTACTAGTTTTACTAGATATTGTTTGTTATGTGCCGGTTGAGGTAGGTATAGTAAGTATGCTTTTTTGGGAAGTATACGTTCGGCTTTTGGGTCTGTAAGATTTGAAGCATGTTTTATGTGTATTATAATTTTTTGTTCTTTATGCTACGGGGGGTATAGTTTATGTGATTATTTTTATGTTGGGTGTTATGCTTTTATTGTTTTTCCGGCTTTGTATGTTTTATTTTTGATATGTATATTATGCGAGACTAATCGTACACCATTTGATTATGCTGAGTCTGAAAGTGAGTTTGTTAGTGGGTTTAATGTTGAGTATAGGAGAGTATTTTTTACTTGTTTGTTCGCGTGTGAGTATATTGTAATTTTTATCTTTTCTTGGTTAGTGTCTATATCAATGTTTGGTGGCGGATTGATAGGTGCTTGGGTTTTGTTTTTCCATTTGTTGTTTTTTATGTGAGCTCGAGCAACGTTACCACGTATTCGTTATGACTACTTTGTTAATTTTTTTTGATGTGTAGGGTTGATTATTTCTGTTGTAAGTTTATTTTTGGTAGTTAAATAGTATAGGCTTGTGTAGATTATGGATAAAATCGTGATGCTGTTAACTTCATGAAGGGGACATGAACCCCGCAGCCGTTTTCTTCTTGCTTTAGTTTAGGTAGAATGAAGGTTTTGGGGATCTTTGGTTCCGTTATGGGAAGGCTTGGCCAATAGGGCTGCTTAGCAGGCTACTTTGATATAGTAGAGTGTAAACGTTTTGTTTCGTTGGTGCTTGTATATCTAAGATTAAGTGCTGAGTTCTTACCTCAGTGATGTGTTGTGTACACTGCAAGATTATGTTTTCTTTAGTTAGTTGTTTTATAATTTTCATTTTGTTATTTTTAGTTGTTTGTTTTTTTAGTTCTGGTGTGTTTAAAAAGTTGGTGTTAAGAGGTTTGTGTTGAGCTAGACCGTATGAGTGTGGGTTTTCTTCTAATTCTTTAAGGTTTAATAAATTTAGGTTCACTTATTTTTCTTTGTTGGTATTTTTTGTGATATTTGATTTGGAGATCTCTTTGTTATTAAATATGCCGGAGCAGGGGTTGTTGGTTAAAAAATTTTTTTTTTACTATTTATTTTTGGTTATTTTATTAATTGGTTTCTTTTTGGAGGTTATGCTGGGATATGTTCGTTGAAGTTATTAGAGGGTATTATGGAGTTACTGCTAATAATTCTTGGTCAGTTTGTTTTGACGCCTTCTTATGAAGTTAAGTTAACTTAGACTGTATGTTTTCAAAACATTTAGAGATTTTATCACTTCATGAGAGTGTTTAGTTTTAGTTGAATATTTACTTTGGATCATAAGCGGGTTGCTATGGTGTATACTTTGTTGGGTATTTGAGCTGGTTTTGTTGGTTTGAGTTTTAGGTTAATGATACGTGTTAAATTTTTGGAGTCTTATTATAAAGTTATACCGTTAGACTGCTATAAATTTTTGGTTACTAATCATGGTGTAATAATGATTTTTTTCTTTTTGATGCCTATTTTGATAGGAGGTTTTGGTAATTATTTGTTGCCAATTTTGGGTGGCATACCCGATTTGAGTTTACCTCGGTTGAAAGCTCTTAGAGCTTGGCTTCTAGTGCCTTCTATGATATTTTTAGTGGTAAGAATGTGTTTGGGGGCTGGCGTTGGATGAACTTTTTACCCTCCATTATCGTCATCTTTATTCTTGAGTAGAAAGGGTGTAGATTTTTTGATGTTTTCGTTACATTTATCTGGTGTGTCTAGCTTGTTAGGTTCTATAAAATTTATATGTACTTTATATAGTGTTTTTAGGTGCAATATTTCTACTCGTAGGTCTATTGTGCTTTGATCTTATTTTTTTACTTCTATACTTTTGTTAGTTAGTCTTCCTGTTCTAGCTTCAGCTATAACAATGTTGTTATTCGATCGTAAATTTGGTTCTGCTTTTTTTGACCCATTAGGTGGAGGAGATCCGGTTTTGTTTCAGCATATGTTTTGGTTTTTTGGTCACCCGGAGGTGTACGTTTTAATTTTACCAGGATTTGGGGTTATAGGACATATTTGTTTGAGGTTAAGGATGATGTCAGATGTGTTTGGGTTTTATGGTTTGTTGTTTGCCATGTTTTCTATAGTGTGTCTAGGCAGAAGTGTTTGGGGACATCATATGTTTACTGTTGGTTTAGATGTCAAGACAGCTGTTTTTTTTAGTTCTGTAACTATGATTATTGGTGTGCCAACCGGTATAAAGGTGTTTACATGGTTGTATATGTTGTTAAATTCTAATGTTAATAAGAGTGATCCTATTTTGTGATGATTAATTTCTTTTATAGTACTTTTTACGTTTGGCGGGATAACGGGTATAGTATTGTCTGCTTGTGTATTGGATAATATTTTGCATGATACTTGATTTGTGGTAGCGCATTTTCATTATGTTATGTCGTTGGGTTCTTATATTAGTATTATAATAATGTTTATTTGATGATGACCGTTGATAGTAGGTTTGAGCTTAAATAAGTGTCTTTTACAGTGTCAATGTATAATTTCTAATGTTGGATTCAATTTATGTTTTTTTCCTATGCACTATTTTGGTTTATGCGGCTTACCACGTCGTGTTTGTGTTTATGAGGTTGGGTACAAATGAGTTAATATAATTTGTACAGTTGGGTCTTTTATCACTGCTTTTAGTGCGTGTTTTTTTGTATTTATACTATGAGAATCTTTGGTTAGTGGAAATGTTGTACTTGGGTTTTGGGGTCCTTCAGCAGTGAGTAGGAATTTAATTTATGGTCCTGTGGTTGAGCACAATAGATTTTCTGTATATTGTCCTAGATATGATTATACTCTTGACTCTAGTCATTGTTAGTTGATATTGTTGATGGGTGAGTTGGCTGTAATAGTCTAATTAAGATGTAAGTTTTGTAAGCTTAAGATAACGATTTTGTTTTTAGCCTTTGGTGTGTTAATAAATTGGTGAGATTGTTTTGTGGGTTTTAGCCTTTTGCATCATGCTTAATGGAGTTTAGGATGTATGTTAGAAATCGAAAGGTTTGGATCTTATCTTAGGTTGTTTGGCACTTGGTTAACTTGTGTAAAGTTGAGTCAAACTTGGGGTATGAGGTGAAAAGTTAGTCGTTAAACCTTATATCTATTTGACTGTTGACATATTTGATTGGTTTAAAGCGATAAGGTTTTATTCAGTCTATACTCTAGTTACTTTTATTATGATAAAAGGGTTAAAGGTACCTATTTATAGTAAATTTGTTATTAATTTAGTTAAGATGGTATGGAGAGTTGGTGCATGTTTAGTTACAGTCTGTATAATAGTTTGTACTAAATTATTATTAAATTAGTAATAATATTGTGGCAATTATTTCTCATAAGTTGTTCGTCTGTTTATTAAAAACATTTTTAAGTATTATTATACTTAATCGTGCCTGCCCTATGCTTTTGTAAATGGCCGCAGTATATTGACTGTGCGAAGGTAGCATAATTAATTGTCTCATAATTGGAGACTTGTTTGAATGGCTTGACGTAATAATGATGAATATTTGTCACTTTTTTGAAGTTAGTTTGGAGGCACAGAATCCTCTGGTATTAATTAGACGGAAAGACCCCAGGATCTTTTATTTTGCTTGGGGCAAGTCTTAATATTTTATTGAGATTGTGACCCTCGTTAGTTTAGTGGGTTAAGTTACCCTGGGGATAACAGTGTAATAATTAATGAGAGACCATATCGAATTAATTGTTTGCCACCTCGATGTTGACTTAGGTGTACTACTGGTGCAGAAGTTAGTAGTTTAGGTCTGTTCGACCTTTTGTACCTCCATGAGTTGAGTTAAGACCGGCGTGAGCCAGGTCGGTTCTTATCTATTTTGGAAGCTTATTAGTACGAAAGGACCATAGGCTTTTTTGTTGAGTATGAAGTTAATGTTAGCTTTGCAAAAGCTAATTAGGAGTTTGTCCCATACTTTATTTGTTTAATTGTGGCAAAAAAAAGTTGTTAAGTTTTAGCTGCATAAAAAGGTTATATATAGTTTGTTTAGAGTGGGAGTCTCTTTATACTATTAGCAGTTAGTTTTTTATTAGAATGTAAATTTTTTGAGAATACTTATATAAAGGGGATAGGGCACAGTGCCAGCATCTGCGGTTAGTCTGTTTTCTTTGCTTTTTGTTAGGCTTAATTTTATGCATTTATAAATAGAGTTAGGTGAAAATTTTTTATTATTATATTTAGTGTATTGTTTAAGGTAAGTGCTAGTAATGACAGGGATTAGATACCCCATTAATTAGCTTTATAATTTGTCTTAGTTTTATAGCTAAAATAGTTTGGCAGCAAGCGAATCCGACCAGGGGAAGGTGCGATTTAAAGGATGATCCGCCTATTATTTTACTTAGCTTTTGTTGGTGTATATCTGGTTTGATATTATTGCTGAGTAGCTTAATTTGTGTAACATTATTTAAGCCAAGTCTATGTGCTGCTTGGTTAAGTTTTCGTGCGTTACATTTATAAATTTTGTTAGTTAAATCTTAAAAGTATTTAGGACTTGGTAGTAATATAGCATGAGTTTGGTTGTATGAATGTTGGTTTAGCTTGGGTACACACCGCCCGTCACCCTCGATTGTTTATTAATTGAGGTAAGTCGTAACAAGGTAACTTTAAAGGAATTTGAAGTTGGTTGCTAACTGTATAAAGTATAGTTTGGTGTAAATGAAATTATCTTTAGTTTATTATGATATCGCGTGCTATATAGTAGCAGTATGTGTGTTTATTGTGTGTTTTGTATACTTAACCTTAGTTTGAGGTGTATGAAGTAAAGGTGGTAGGGTTGAGTTTAAATCGGAGAAACAGGTTCTTGAGTTGTTATGGACTATCTTGCCAACGGTTGTAGTATTGGTTTTATGTACTTTGAAAGTTAAATTTATTACTGGGGATTTAAGCTGTTTTTCTAAGAATACTGTAAAGATCGTGGGTCATCAATGATATTGGAGTTATGAGTATAATGAGGAAAGATATGATTCTTTTCCTACATCAGATAGATTTTTGGTGGATAAGCCGTTACGTGTATTGTATGGTGAGCCTTATTATTTTATTGTTACATCTGCGGATGTTATACATTCATTCCATGTGCCATCGTTAAAACTAAAGATGGATGCGATACCGGGTCGTTTAAACCATTTATTTTATTATCCTCAGTATTATGGTGTATTTGTTGGTTATTGTGCTGAATTGTGTGGTGTAAATCATGGTGTTATGCCTATAGTAATAGAGGTGGTTAATTAAGTAGAATAAGTTTGTCTTAGTATAGTGTTATTATTCTAGTTTTTCGTGCTAGGGAGAGTCTATTAGACTAGGCAGATTAATGTGGTTTTAGTGTCTATACTATTTTTTATGTATTTTTTAATGTTAGCATTATTTTTTATAGTTAAGCATTCAGTTTATTATTGTGGGCTTTTGGTTGTTAAAGCGTTATTAAGTAGGTTTATGTGTTATTTTCTATTTGGGTTTAGATGATATTCTTTGTTGTTTTGTTTAGTTTACATAGGTGGTGTGTATATTCTGTTTGTTTTTGTTTCTGTATATTGTCCTAATAAAAGATATATTGTGAGATTTAATTATGATTTTATATATTTGTTTGGATGTGGACTGATGTTGTTTGTAGTTGGTGCTGTTTTAGTGTATGGGTTATTTAATGTAGAGTTCAGGACTTATCTGTGTACCAAGAATGAAGGAATATTTTATGTGTTGTTGTGCTTAACTTTATTATTTGGGTTTTTAGTATTAAGAATGATAATGAGAGTAAAGTTAAATTATTATCGGTAGGTTCAGTATGTATTGTCGTGATGTCTACTGCAGTAGAAAATAAATATTTTTTATATTTGTTGTTTCGAAAAAAATTAATATTATTATATTATAATAACAATGTAAATATATGAAAAAAAATATTTATTTTCTACTGCAGTAGACATACATTTTTTGTAAAATCGACAATGATTAATGTATAAAACATTGTCGATTTTACAAAAAATGGTATGTCTACTGCAGTAGAAAGCGCAGTGAATTTGTATTATAATTGTGCAGTAGAAAGCGCATAATATTATTATTAATCATTTACAAAATATGTGTTAGAATAAAATTTAATTAATTATATTATAGTAGAGGTGCCAGATGGTTAGATGGGATTGATTTAGGATTAGTTTATGGCATTATGCCCCTCTATAAGTTAGGTAGCTATGTCAGAATAGTATGAGTTAGTTTCAAGAGTTAATTATGGATAATTTCCTAGCTACTGAAGTAAGTAAGGGAGCATATTAAAGCTTATGTTACGGCCATAAGATTGGTGCATAGCACCATGTGCTTTTCTTTGATAGCGTAAATGTATATTTCTGATTTAACATATATGAATGTGAAAGATTGTAAATCTTTTTAAAGTAGATTTGCTAGTCAGGATTTTGAGATTACTTGTAGTAGTGTAAGTCTGATTTGAAATCAGGCGGGTTGTTTTTATTAACAATACAAGTTGATGTAAGTTAGTGCAATAATAGATAGATATACAATTTGATTGGGGAGTAGCTATGTCAGAATAGTATGAGTTAGTTTTAAGTATTAATTATGGATAATTTCCTAGCTACTGAAGTAAGTAAGGGAGCATATTAAAGCTTATGTTACGGCCATAAGATTGGTGCATAGCACCATGTGCTTTATGATTTTTTTACTGTTGTTTTTAGCTTTTTTTACTGTGGTATGTTTTAGGAATATTTTGCTAGATTGATTTGAGGCAATTTTAAGTATAGAGTTTTTGCCGTTAGGTGGTGGTATATGAGGGTTAAATGCTGTGCTAGACGAGATTAGGCTTGGTATATTGTTAATGTTAGCTATATGTTTTTCTTACGTTTATTTTTATACTGGCCACTATTTTGGGTATAGAAAGGAGGGTAAGGAGTTGAAAAAGATGATATGCTTATTTGTTAGAGTAATGGCTTTATTGGTGTGCACTGGAGATTTTTTGTTGTCGTTGGTGTTTTGAGAGTATCTTGGTGTAGTTAGTTTCTTTTTGATACTATTCTACAGTAGATATCTGAGTTTGCGTTCTTCTATTATAACGTTAGTATCATCACGGTTTGGTGATGTATGTCTATTTTTGTTATTGTGTATAGGCTGTTATACTTTAAAAGATTTAATCTTGGTGTTATTTATGGTTTTTTTCTTGATAGTTTTTTCTAAGAGAGCTAGATTCCCTTTTACAAGATGATTGTTGGAAGCTATGCGTGCTCCTACGCCGGTTAGATCATTGGTTCACTCTTCTACGTTGGTAGCTGCGGGTGTATGATTTTTGATGCGTTATGATTTTTTGCTATTATTTGAAGATTGTTTTATTTTTAGCATCATTCTATTAACTACTATAGCTATTACGGGCGTTTCTTGCTTTTTTTTCTTAGACTTGAAGAAGATAGTTGCTTTGTCAACTTGTAAAAAAATAGCTTGGTGTATTTTTTATCTTATTTTTGGGGGGGTTAGTCTGTCTTTATTTCAATTGGTGAGTCATGGTGTTTCTAAGTGTATGTTATTTATTTTGGTCGGAGATGTGATGAGAGGAAGTAGTGGTTCGCAGGCTAGGAATTGTGTGTATAGTACTTACTTGTATGGTAAATGGAAAGTATTTGGTTTGTTTTCTATCATTTTAGGATTAAGAGGTGCGCCATTCATTGGGGTGTTTTTTACTAAGCATTTCTTACTATCAGAATTTATGGGGGTATCTAATTTAGGACTTAGCTTAGTTGTTTTGTTCTGTGTCTTTTTATCTTATTTTTATTCATTTCGATTTTGTAGCATTTTATTAAAATCAAAGTCTAGTATAGTAACTGGTGTGTTATTTACTTTTAGTTCAGGCTTTATAGTTTATTTTTGGCTTTTTGTGAAATACTATATATTTTTTACTTTGGACGAAGTAGTTTTGTTGAAAAGTGTTAATAGTTTTAATTTAATGTTGTTTCAATTGTTTTCCTGTTTTTGTGCTTGATTTATGTATAAAAGACTATACTTGTCTTCTTGGAGCAGAAGATTGTTTGGAAGGGATAAAGTAGTAGAGCTCTTTTATAAGTTATTTTTTAACATTTTAACAGTTGTTAGGTTAGCTTTATATCGTTGAGACAATTATGTTATATCATTTATGCCAAGTACTGGTAATAGAATATTAAAAGTTTATTCAATTGGCCTTTTGAATATTGTTGTTTTGATGGTATCAATAATTTTAATGTGTTATATTATAATATAAAAACATAGTATGTTATAGTATGGTATACTATAGTGATATGTAGTATGTTATAGTATGGTATACTATAGTGATATGTAGTATGTTATAGTATGGTATACTATAGTGATATGTAGTATGTTATAGTATGGTATACTATAGTGATATGTAGTATGTTATAGTATGGTATACTATAGTGATATGTAGTATGTTATAGTATGGTATACTATAGTGATATGTAGTATGTTATAGTATGGTATACTATAGTGATATGTAGTATGTTATAGTATGGTATACTATAGTGATATGTAGTATGTTATAGTATGGTATACTATAGTGATATGTAGTATGTTATAGTATGGTATACTATAGTGATATGGTACCATGTGTTGGTAGTGTTACATGGTACTATAGTTTATT